AGTAAATGCCTGATTAAAGGGTTATCTTGATAGGGTAAAATATGTGAATATGCTCACTTTACTTATAATTATTAGATTTAATCTAATTCTAAGAACTTCAAAAATTCCTGTGCATATTACACTAAATTATATTAAAAAAGTAAGCTAAATAAAGCTAATGGGTTCATACCTCATTTATAGAGATTCACCTCTCTTTTTTAATGTTTAATAATTCAATTAAAATTATATTTCTCCTTATTATAATTAGAGGTTTATTAATTACTATTTCATCTAATTCTTGATTAAGAGCTTGAATAGGATTAGAAATCAATATATTATCATTTATCCCCCTAATATCTAATGATAATAATATTTTGACAACAGAAGCCTCCTTAAAATATTTTCTTATTCAAGCTTTATCCTCATCTATTTTATTATTTTTAGTTATTTCAAGATCTTTAAATGAAAGTATATTTATAATAAACTTTTCCTTAATAAAAACTTTTTTAACAATTCCCCTATTGTTAAAGAGAGGTGTAGCCCCCATACACTGATGATTCCCAAGAGTTATAGAAGGATTAAGATGAATAAATTGCTTAATTTTATTAACTATTCAAAAATTAGCCCCTTTAATTCTAATATCTTATTTCATTACATTATTTACCCAATTGTTATTTCTAATTATTATCATCTCAGTAATTGTTGGAACAATTGGAGGATTAAATCAAACATCCTTACGAAAAATTATCACTTATTCATCAATTAATCATTTAGGATGATTATTAGCCGCAATAAGATTAAGTGAAAATACATGAATGTTATATTTTCTAGTATATTCATTATTAACCTCTACAGTAATTTCTATTATTTATTCCACACAAATCTCGACAATTAATCAAACCTTTCATTTTATAAATAACAAAATTATAAAATTAATAATATTTTTATCTTTATTATCATTAGGAGGATTGCCCCCTTTTTTAGGATTTCTACCTAAATGAATTATTATTCAAGCATTTTTAATTAATAAAATTACAATTTTATCCAGAATTATAGTAGTAATATCACTAATTACTTTATATTATTATTTACGAATTTCTTATTCAGCATTTATTATATCCTCCATTGAAATTAAATGAAATATTAAATCCTTAAATAATTTAAACAAAATTCCAATTATCTTAATAATCTTATCAACATTTGGATTAATTAGATTAACGGCAATATTTAACCTTTTTCAATAAGGTTTTAAGTTAAGCCAAACTAATATCCTTCAAAGTTATAAATAAAGAATATTCTTTAGACCTTAGTAATTTCAAATTACCCCTATAGAATTGCATTCTATATTATTTAAGGTCTTAGTAGAAGAGTATTTAACCCCTAAAAAGATTTACAATCTTTTACCTAAAATCAGCCATTCTACTTATTGAAACGATGATTATTCTCAACTAATCATAAAGATATTGGAACTTTATATTTCATTTTAGGTGCATGATCAGGAATAATTGGTACATCTCTAAGTATATTAATTCGAACAGAATTAAATCAACCAGGACCATTAATTGGAGATGACCAAATTTATAATGTTATTGTTACTGCTCACGCATTTATTATAATTTTTTTCATAGTAATACCAATTTTAATTGGAGGATTTGGAAATTGATTAGTCCCTTTAATATTAGGATCCCCTGATATAGCATTTCCACGGATAAATAATATAAGATTTTGATTATTACCTCCATCTTTAACACTTTTATTATCTAGTGGTTTAGTTGAAAGAGGAGCAGGAACAGGATGAACTGTATATCCTCCACTTGCAGGAAATATTGCACATGCTGGTAGATCAGTAGATCTTACTATTTTTTCTCTTCATTTAGCAGGAATTTCATCAATTTTAGGTGCAATCAATTTCATTTCAACAATTATTAATATAAAACCATCCACTATAAAATTAGAACAAATTCCTCTATTTGTTTGAGCAGTAGGTATCACTGCATTATTGTTACTTTTATCCCTACCAGTTCTTGCCGGAGCAATCACAATATTATTAACAGACCGGAATATTAATACATCATTTTTTGATCCAGCAGGAGGAGGTGATCCTATTTTATATCAACATCTATTTTGATTCTTCGGTCACCCAGAAGTATATATTTTAATTCTACCAGGATTTGGTATAATTTCACATATTATTTGTCATGAAAGAGGAAAAAAAGAAACTTTTGGAAATTTAGGAATAATTTTTGCCATATTAGCAATTGGTTTATTAGGATTTATTGTATGAGCTCATCATATATTTACTGTAGGAATAGATGTTGATACTCGAGCTTACTTTACTTCAGCTACTATAATTATTGCAGTTCCTACTGGAATTAAAATTTTTAGTTGATTAACAACCATATATGGATCACAGTTAACACTAAGAATATCTTGTATATGATCACTAGGTTTTGTTTTTCTATTTACTATTGGAGGATTAACTGGTGTTGTTTTAGCTAATTCATCTATTGATATTATTCTTCATGATACATATTATGTAGTTGCTCACTTCCACTATGTTTTATCAATAGGAGCAGTATTTGCTATTATAGTAGGTTTTATTCAATGATATCCTTTATTTACAGGTTTAACTATAAATCCAAAATGATTAAAAATTCAATTTATAACTATATTTGTTGGAGTAAATTTAACCTTTTTCCCCCAACATTTTTTAGGATTAGCTGGTATACCACGTCGATATTCAGATTATCCAGATTCATATTTAATATGAAATATTTTATCCTCAATTGGATCAATAATTTCATTTATAAGAATTATTTTATTTATTATAATTATTTGAGAAAGAATATTAACTAATCGACAAGTATTATTTTCATCTCATGTAAATAATTCAATTGAATGATTACAATTATATCCACCTACAGAACATAGATATTCAGAACTACCCACAATTTCAAACTTAGCTTAATTTATCTAATATGGCAGAAGCAGTGCATTAGATTTAAGATCTATAAATAAAGTTTATATCAATCTTTTATTAGAATTAAATTCATGACAACATGAGCTGATATAAATTTACAAGATAGAGCATCTCCTATTATAGAACAATTAATTTATTTTCATGATTATGCTTTAATAATTATTATTCTTATTTTAACAGTTATTTCATATATAATCTTCATATTAATTAATAATAATTTAATTAATCGATTCTTAATTGAAGGACAATTTATTGAAATAACTTGAACTATTGCCCCCGCTATTATTTTAATTTTTATTGCAATTCCATCTTTACGATTACTATATTTAATAGATGAAATTAATAATCCCTTAATAACATTAAAGGCAATTGGTCATCAATGATACTGAAGATATGAATATTCAGATTTTTTAAAAACAGAATTTGATTCATATATAATAATACATAATGAATTAAATAATTTTCGTCTTTTAGATGTTGATAATCGAATTGTATTACCAATAAATACTTTTATTCGAATTATCGTAACAGCATCTGATGTATTACATTCTTGAACTATTCCTAGATTAGGAATTAAAGCCGATGCTATTCCTGGGCGATTAAATCAAATTAGATTCATTATAACCCGACCAGGTTTATTCTTTGGTCAATGTTCAGAAATCTGTGGTATAAATCATAGATTTATACCAATTGTAATTGAAAGAATTCATATTAACAGATTTATAAATTGAATATCTAAAAATAATTAATTCATTAGATGACTGAAAGTAAGTAATGGTCTCTTAAACCAACCTATAGTAAATTAACAACTACTTCTAATGATGAAGAATTAGTTAATATAATATAACACTTGAATGTCAATCCAGAATAATCAATTTATTGATATTCTTCAATACCACAAATAATACCTATAAATTGATTAATTTTATATATAATATTTATTTTAATCATACTATTATTTTCAATTATAAATTATTATCTTTTATTAAATCAACCTAAAGGTCAAGCCCAAAATATTAAAAAAAAAATCCTAACTTGAAAATGATAACAAATCTATTCTCAGTATTTGATCCAACAACAAATTTATTTAATATTTCACTAAACTGAATAAGTACTTTTATTGGATTATTATTACTACCATGATCATATTGAATAATTCCATCACGACATTTTATACAATGATATAACATTATAATATTTTTACATAAAGAGTTTAAAGTATTAATTAATTATAAAAATATTTTAAATAAAGGAAGAACATTTATTTTCATTTCAATATTCTCAATTATTATATTTAATAATTTTTTAGGATTATTCCCTTATATTTTTACTAGTACTAGTCATCTAATTATAACATTAACAATAGCATTACCTTTATGATTAAGATTTATAATTTTTGGATGAATTAATAATTCATTTCATATATTTGCACATTTAGTTCCTCAAGGAACTCCATCAATCTTAATACCATTTATAGTATGTATTGAAACTATTAGTAATATTATTCGCCCAGGAACACTAGCAATTCGATTATCAGCAAATATAATTGCAGGTCATCTTCTATTAACTTTATTAGGTAACTCAAGAAATAGTTTACCATCATCAATATTAATTATACTAATCTTAACACAAATTATATTACTAATTCTTGAGTCTGCAGTTGCTATTATTCAATCTTATGTATTTACAGTATTAAGAACTTTATATTCTAGAGAAGTTAATTAATGATAAATCAAAATCATCCTTTTCACTTAGTAGATAAAAGTCCATGACCTATTATTTGTGCTACAAGAATTATAATTATAATAGTTGGATCAATTAATTGATTTCATTTATATAATAAAGAATTATTTCTTACTGGTATTTTAATCACCATTATTACAATAATTCAATGGTGACGAGATATTATTCGAGAAAGAACATTTCAAGGATTACATACAAAATTAGTTATAAAAGGATTACGTTGAGGAATAATTCTATTTATTGTTTCTGAAGTTTTCTTTTTCATTTCATTTTTTTGAGCATTTTTTCACAGAAGTTTATCTCCAACAACTGATATTGGATCAATTTGACCCCCAGTAGGAATTATACCATTTAATCCCCTACAAATTCCTCTTCTTAATACAACTATTTTATTATCATCAGGAGTAACTATTACATGGGCTCATCATAGACTTCTAGAAAATAATTATAATCAAACTCTCCAAGGATTATTTTTAACAATTATATTAGGAATTTATTTTACTGTTCTTCAAGGGTATGAATATATTGAATCTCCATTTACAATTTCTGATTCAATCTATGGTACTACTTTCTTTGTAGCAACCGGATTTCACGGATTACATGTATTAATTGGAACTACATTCCTTATTATATGTTTAATTCGCCATTTTTATTATCATTTTTCATCTTCCCACCATTTTGGATTTGAAGCAGCCGCTTGATATTGACATTTTGTTGATATCGTTTGATTATTTTTATACATTTCAATTTATTGATGAGGTAAATAATTCATTATACTTATTTAATATAAATAAAAGTATATTTGACTTCCAATCAAAAAGTTTGTTAAACAAATTAAGTAATATATATTATTATATTAATAGTTCTTATTTCACTCACTCTCACATTTATCATTATATTTTTAACAACTTTTATTTCAAAAAAAAAAATTGAAGATCGAGAAAAAAGTTCCCCTTTTGAATGTGGATTTGATCCTATAAATTCTGCTCGACTACCTTTTTCTCTTCGATTCTTCTTAATTGCAGTAGTATTCCTCATTTTTGATGTAGAAATTACTCTATTATTACCAATAATAATTATTTTATCATTTTCCAACCTAAAATCATGAACCTTTATTAGATTAACATTTTTAATCATTTTATTATTAGGAATTTATCATGAATGAAATCAAGGATCTTTAGAATGAGCTTACTAGATAGGATTATAGTTAATTATAACATTTGATTTGCACTCAAAAAGTATTGAATAAATTCAATTCATCTTATAAATAAGAAGCAATTTAGCAATTAGTTTCGACCTAGTTATTGGTAACATTTTTACCCTTATTTAACTGAAACCAAATTAGAGGTATATTATTGTTAATAATAAAATTGAAATAAATTCCAGTTAAGGAAATATTTGTTAAGTGAAAGCTGCTAACTTAATCACTTTAATGGTTAAATTCCATTTATATTTCTTAATATATAGTTTATATAGTTTAAAAAAAACATTACATTTTCACTGTAAAAATATTTAATCAATTATAAATTATTTAAAGATAATAAATATCATATTAATATCTTCAATATTAAGCTTTTATATTAAGCTATTTAAATAATTAATCCTAAAATAATAGTAATATAAATACAATTATTATTATAACTAAAATTATTAAAAATACCCTTAAATTATTATATTGTATTCATTGATTTAATCTACTTATTGAAATGAATATTTTATAAAATCCTTGACCCCCAAAATATTCATTTCAACCTATTTCAAAAGATATTAATATAAAATATCCCATTATTAAAGGATTTTTAGATAAACCGTAAGATGAGTAATAAGGTAAATTTCATATTGATCCCAAAAAACTAAATACATTTAAAAAAAATAAAAAATATATAATAGATCCTAAATTAATTCTAATTAATTCATAACCTAAAAATAAACCTATTATTCTTACAATAATAATAAAAAGCTTCAAATATATAGGTAAGCAAATTATAGAAGGAATAGGAAAAATTATTCATCTTATTATAGATCCTATAAATATTACTATTAATAATAATAATGATATTCCAAATATTATAAATTTATCTTCCCCTAAATTATAAAAAGAATTAAATATATAATCCCCACACACTACGTAATAAATTAAACGAAATGAATAACAAACAGTTAATCCTGTAGAAAAATATAATAATATAAATCCAAAAACATTAAAATAACTTAATGATACTATCTCTAAAATTAAATCCCTTGAATAAAATCCAGCTAAAAAAGGTATACCACATAAAGCAAAATTAGAAATTATTAAACATGAGCATGTTCATGGAATTTGAAAAGATAATCTCCCTATATAACGAATATCTTGAAAATCTTTTAAAGCATGAATATAAATACCGGCACATATAAATAATAAAGCCTTAAATAAAGCATGAGTTAATAGATGAAAAAATGCTAATCTTCTTAATCCTAAAGATATAATTCTAATTATTAATCCAAGTTGACTCAAAGTTGATAATGCAATAATTTTTTTTAAATCATATTCAAAATTAGCCCCAATTCCAGATATAAATATTGTTAATCCAGAAATAATTAATAAAAATCTCATTAAATGTTCATCAAAAGATAATCTAAATCGAATGAGTAAATAAACACCTGCAGTTACAAGAGTTGAAGAATGAACTAAAGCTGATACAGGAGTAGGAGCAGCTATAGCTGCAGGTAATCAAGCAGAAAAAGGAATTTGAGCTCTTTTTGTTATTGATGCTAACACTACTAAAACAACAATAATATTTATTTCTATTCTATATTTTATACAATCCAAAAAAAAAATATAATTTCAGCCTCCAAAATTTAATATTCAAGCAATTACTATCAACAATGCAACATCACCTACACGATTAGATAATGCAGTTAATATTCCTGCATTATATGATTTAATATTTTGGTAGTAAATTACTAAACAATAAGAGACTAAACCCAATCCATCTCAACCTAATAAAATTCTAATTATATTAGGACTAATAATTATAAATATCATTGATAAAATAAACAATAAAACCAAAAATATAAAACGTAACGGATTTATATCTATTGATATATAATCCTCTCTATAAATAATTACTAAAGAAGAAATAAAAAATACAAAACTCATAAATATTAAAGACATTCAATCAAATAATAAAGTTATAACAATACATCTAGAATTTAATTCTAAAATTTCTCATTCAACAAAAAAAATAATACCATTTAGAACAAATAATAATCTCACTAAAAATAATATTAAACTTAAAAAAAATAAAAAAATAAATCTAATTCAATAAATCGATATAATCCTCATTAACCTAAGATATATATATATATATATATATTCGATACCACAAATCGAAATTTTAGAATTAAATTACTTAAGTTATTAAATTCAAGATATTAAATCACCCCTAATTAATAATAAATTTAAAGGAAATCAATGAAGAAATAATAATAAAAATTCCCGTACATATCCACTAGAACAAGAATATAAACCTGAATAAATCTGACCATGTTGTCTATATGAATATAAATATAAATTATAAGCAGCACCAAAAAAAGATAATATAATTAATATAAATATTGTTAAAAAAGATCAACCTACTAAACCACAAAATAAATTAATTTCCCCTAACAAATTTATAGAAGGAGGAGCAGCTATATTACATACACTTAATAAAAATCATCATAAAGATATTCTAGGTATAAAACCTAGTAAACCTTTATTAATTAAAAGTCTCCGTCTCCCTGATCGTTCATAACTAATATTAGCTAAACAAAATAATCCAGATGAACATAAACCATGACCAATTATTAAAACAAAAGAACCACAAAATCCTCAATATATCAAAGTTATTAAACCTCCAATAACAATACCTATATGAGCTACAGAAGAATAAGCAATTAAAGATTTTAAATCAGTTTGACGTATACAGACTAATCTGACAAATATTCCCCCTATTAATCCAACAGAAATTCAATAATTATTATATTTTAAACCAATTTTTAATAAAATTAAATAAACCCGTAATAATCCATATCCCCCTAATTTTAATAAAATTCCTGCTAAAATTATTGAACCTCTAATTGGAGCCTCTACATGCGCCCTTGGCAATCATAAATGTACTAAAAATATAGGCATTTTTACTAAAAATGCTAAAACTATACTCAAATATAAAAACAAATTTATCTCAAAATAAGTTCTTATTAAAGAAAATATTAAATTATTAATATTATATAAATTAATAATACCTAATAATAAAGGCAATGATGCTAATAAAGTATAAAATAATAAATAAATACCAGCTTGTAATCGTTCAGGCTGATATCCTCATCCCAAAATCAAAAATAAAGTAGGGATTAATCTTCTTTCAAAAAATAAATAAAATATAAGTAAATTTAAACTCATAAATCTACATAATAGAAAAAATAATAAAATAATTAATATAAATAAAAAAAATCCTTTATAATAATTATAAAAATAAATTGACTCTCTAGCCATAATTATTAAAATACAAATTCATAAACTTAATAATACTAATCCATAAGATAGATAGTCTAATCCAAAAAAATAACTAATATTTACTCAGCAAAAAAAATAAGGGAATAACATAATTATTTTAAAAAGAAGAATTATTAATATTGACTGTTTAAATCATCACATCTTAAAGTAACATAATGGGATTAAAGACATAATACAAAATAAAAATATTAACATTGTAATAAATTATAAACAAAAAAATAATCCTTACCATATCTACGAATTATTGAAACTAAAATTGATAAACCTAAAACACCCTCACAAACAGAGAAAGTCAAAAAAATTATTCTAAAAAATAATTCAAAATTATATAATATTAAATAACTAAATAAAAAAAAATATAAAACAAGAACAATAAATTCTAAACTTAATAATATTATTAACAAATATTTACGATTAGAAGAAAATACCCAAATACCACAAAAGAATCTTATAAAGATATATATTATCATTTATAGTTTTAATAATTTAAATAATAAAATATTGATTTTGTAAATCAAACTTAAGGAATAATCCTTTTAAAACTTCAGGAAAAAATAAATTATTCTTCATTAATCCCCAAAATTAATATTTTATATAAACTATCCCCTGATATAAAAATTATATTAATTAATATAAGTATAATATTAAGATTTATATTTACACAAATAAGTTATCCTTTAGCCTTAGGATTAATTTTATTAATCCAAACAGTAATAATCTCTGTAATTACAGGCTTAATATCTCAATCATTCTGATTTTCATATGCATTATTTTTAATTTTTTTAGGTGGTATATTAATTCTATTTATTTATATAACAACTTTAGTATCAAATGAAGTTATTATAATATCCCCAAAAAATATTATAATCAATATCTTAATATATATTACTTTTATTCTAATAAATTTTATTACCTTAAAAATAAGTAATATTGAATCAATAAATTTTATAAATTTTAATAATCAATTATCTATATTTTTAATTAAAATTTATAATCAACCATCAGGAATTATTACTATTATAATAGCAATTTATCTATTTATTACACTAATTGCAGTAGTTAAAATTACCTCCATTTCTAAAGGACCATTACGACAATTAAATAATTAATGAATAAACCATTACGAATTAAAAATCCTATATTTAATATTATAAATAATGCATTAATCGATTTACCATCACCTTCAAATATTAATACATGATGAAATTTTGGTTCACTATTAGGAATTTGCTTATTAATTCAAATTATTACAGGATTATTTCTAGCAATACATTATTGTCCTAATATTGAAATAGCATTCTATAGAATTAATCACATTTGTCGCAACGTAAATTATGGTTGATTATTACGAACTTTACATGCTAATGGAGCTTCATTTTTCTTTATTTGTATTTATATACATATTGGTCGAGGAATCTACTATAGATCTTATAAATTAATTTATACATGATTAATAGGTATCTTAATTCTATTTTTATCAATAGCAACAGCATTCATGGGTTATGTTTTACCATGAGGACAAATATCTTTTTGAGGTGCAACAGTAATTACTAATCTTATATCAGCTATCCCATTAATCGGAAACGAATTAGTTCAATGAATTTGAGGGGGATTCGCAGTAGATAATGCCACATTAAATCGATTTTTTGTATTTCATTTTCTATTACCATTTATTATTACCGCAATAATTATAATTCACTTACTATTTCTACATCAAACAGGCTCTTCTAATCCTATTGGTAGAAATAGAAATATTGACAAAATTTCCTTCCACCCATATTTTTCAATTAAAGACATAATAGGATTTATTGTAATAATTATATTTTTATCACTACTTACTCTTCATTCACCTTATATATTTGGAGATCCAGATAATTTCATTCCCGCAAATCCATTAGTAACCCCTATTCATATTCAACCAGAATGATATTTTTTATTTGCATATGCAATTTTACGTTCAATTCCCAATAAACTTGGTGGTGTTATTGCATTATTAATATCAATTATAATTTTGATATTAATACCAATATATAAACCAAATTTCCAAAGCATAACATTTTATCCAATTAATCAAATCCTATATTGAATTATAATCAATACAGTTATTTTATTAACCTGAATTGGTGCACGACCAGTAGAAGACCCTTTTATCTTAATTGGACAACTATTAACAATTATTTATTTTTTTTTTTTTATTATTTATCCATATGCATTAAAAATATGAGAAACTATCATTAAATAATTAGTTAATAAAAGAAATTATATGTTTTGAAAACATTAAAAAGAGGTTAAATTCCTCTATTAACTTCACACTTAATTTTATTCACTAGATAAAAAGAATAATTAATAAAAAAATCTTTAACCCTAAAAAAAAAAGTAAATAATTTAAAGATAAAGGTAAAAATATCCTTCAAGCAAGATATATTAATTTATCATAACGAAATCGTGGTATAGTTCCACGAATTCAAACAAAAAAAAAAGAAATAAAACATAATTTAATATAAAAAAATAAATTTATTCTACCACCTAAGAAAATTAAACTACATATTATTCTTATTAATAAAATACTAGAATATTCAGCCAAAAAAATTAATGCAAAACCCCCTCCTCTATACTCAACATTAAAACCTGAAACTAATTCAGATTCACCCTCAGCAAAATCAAAAGGTGTTCGATTAGTTTCAGCCAAACAAGAAATTATTCAAATTAAAGATAAAGGTAAAGTAACAAACAATATTCATAAATAATATTGAAAATAATTTATATATATTAAATTATAACTACCTACTAAAAATACAAAAGATAATAAAATTAAAATCAATCTTACCTCATATGAAATAGTCTGAGCTACAGCCCGTAATCTACCTAATAATGAATAATTAGAATTTGATGACCAACCAGCAATTATAATAGTATAAACTCCTAATCTAATACAACACAAAAAAAATAATAAACCTAATTCAAAAGAAATAAAACCACTCTTATAAGGAATTACTATTCATACCAACAATGAAAGAAATAAATTAAAAACAGGAGAAATATAATAAATTAAATAATTTGAAGTCAATGGGTATAGATTTTCCCTAGTAAACAATTTAATTGCATCACTAAAAGGCTGTAAAATACCAATTAATCCAACCTTATTTGGACCCCTACGAATATGAATATAACCTAATAATTTTCGTTCAAGTAATGTTAAAAAAGCTACTCCTACTATTACACAAATAATTAAGATTAATCCTACTACTATTAAATTAAAAAGTTCCAATACTATTTGTAATATATTACATCTATAGAATCTAAATCTATTACACTTTATTCTGCCAAAATAGTTTAATTAAAATCAATAAACAAAAATTATTTTAAATATCTGGTCCTTTCGTACTATGATATTATAATATTTAATAGATAGAAACCAACCTGGCTCACACCGGTTTGAACTCAGATCATGTAAGAAATTAAAGGTCGAACAGACCTAGATTTTTAGCAGCTACACATAAATCTATTCTTAATCCAACATCGAGGTCACAAACCTCTTCATCAATTTGAACTCTCAAAAGAGATTATGCTGTTATCCCTAAGGTAATTTCATCTTATAATCACAAATATTGGATCAATAATATATAAATAAATATTTATAAATAAATAAGAGTTACTTATATCTTATCATCACCCCAACAAAATAATCAAATAAATTATATAAAGTCAAACAAATCATTTATAAAATTATTAAATTCTATAGGGTCTTATCGTCCCATAAATCTATTTAAGCTTTTTAACTTAATAATTAAATTCAATTAAATAAATCAAAGACAGAATTTATTTCGTTCAACCATTCATTCTAGCCTTTAATTAAAAGACTAATTATTATGCTACCTTTGCACGGTCAGTATACCGCGGCCATTAAATATTTCATTGGGCAGGTTATACTTCAAATCCAAAACAAGAAGAAATGTTTTTGATAAACAGACGAATAAAATTTTTGCCTAATTCCTAAGAAATATTTTTATTATTAATATACATATACTAATTTAATCATTATAAAATCTAATGATAAATTCATTAAATTTTTCCAGTAAAATATTAAAAGTATTAAAATCATTAAAATAAAAAATCCAATTTGTAACAAACTTAAATTATAAATTACCATTAAATTCATAAAAATTTCAATATAAATACACTTTATAATATTAAATTAAAGAGCTTATCCTCATTAATATTCATATTAAACAAAATTTATTAACTAAAATTTATTAAAAATACGTAAATTAAAATTATTTCCTAGAAAACTAGATATCATCATATACGATTAACATATCACTCCTAATAAATTATTATAAATATTTATAAAACAATAATATAAATAATTTATTAACTCAAATGAAATCGAGATAATTAAAATTTCTAATTAATTTTTAATTAACCCTAATACACAAGGTACAAAAATCAAATTTAACTTATATTTTAATACAAATTATCCCTTACAGTACAAATAAATTATAATTAAATTAATTTAATCATTAATTAATACATAAACAAAAAAATATTTTTTATAAACAATATATAGAATAAATTTTATACAATAAAATTTTAATAATCAAGTTATATTGAATTACACAATAAAAATTTCAATGTAAATGAAAATCAATAATTAATTGAATAACTTGACTTACTAATTATTTAATATCCTTCCAGCTACACCTTCCGGTACACCTACTTTGTTACGACTTATCTCATTTTATAAACGAGAGTGACGGGCGATATGTACATATTTTAGAGCTAAATTATATCATATTAATATTCTTATTAATATTACTATTAAATTCACCTTCATATAAAAATTTCAATTCATAATTCATTTACTTTTAAATATTGTAATTCATCTCCACTTAAATATAAACTGCACCTTGACCTGAAATAAGATTTAATTAAATTAATCAAGAAAATATCTCTATAAAGATTTTCTATACGGCGGTATACATATTAATGATTTAAGTTAGGTTCAACGTGGATTATCGATAATGGGACAAATTCCTCTAAATAGACTAAAATACCGCCAAAAATTTTAAGTTTCAAGACTATAACTACTACTACCTAAGTTTAAATATTTAAAAAACGTATAATAGGGTATCTAATCCTAGTTTAATTTAATGAATCTTCATTAGCCTCCTCTCATTTTTCCATATAATAATCATTATAAAACTTTAAATTTCACCCAAAAAATAATTATAATGATTATTAAAATAAAAGTAACTCTTAAACTAATAAAATTTAATTATATTCTATGTATAACCGCGATTGCTGGCACATATTTTATCAATACTTAATAACAATAACTAAATCAAACTTTCATCAATTTTTAATATTTTTTATTGCAATATATATATATATATATATTCTTCAAGAATATAATAATTATCTTATATTAAACATTTAATAATAAATTAAATCAAATCTTAAAGCAAAAATCAAACTTTCGAGAAATCCTATAAATCCGTTTACGGATAAAATATTATTCTCTTAACTTTTGGTAAATTATTATTTGAATAAATAATTCAGTGCCCTTAATTCTTTTTTAACAACCCCCTATTGTTAAAACTTCCTTATCTTCACAGAATTCCTTAAAATTACAACCCCCATTGTATATTTTAATTTTATATAGTCCTTGATCTTGGTTAAAATACTTACTTAAATATAGTTATTATAACTATATTTAAATAATTCAGTGCCCTTAATTCTTTTTTAACAACCCCCTATTAATTTTATACATTTCTCTAAAACACGTTTTTTTTAAAAATTTATTAAAATTCTAATCTTTTTATTAATTAAAATTTAACCTTTGTTAAAACTTTCTTATCTTTATAGAATTCCTTAAAATTACAACCCCCATTGTATATTAATTTATTCAATAAAAGCAACCTTATTTAAATAATATTAATTAAAAATCAAACAATAAATAAATTTTACTATCAATATTTCAATTAATATTCCTATTGGAATGAACGCAATATTTATTTTAATTAAAATATTTTATAATTTTATTTAACTGTGATATTTTATATAATGATGTATTAATATAAATAATTTATAATATATATATTTATTTATATATATATATAGTTATTAATGTATATATATATGTCACATTAGTTCCTATATATCCTACTGAATTAGTTAAGTAATATATATATTAATTTAAGAGGTTTATATTATAATAAATTTATTATTATGTAAATACCTCTCTATACTTTAGGATTCCGAAATCAATAACATGTTAAATAGGGCAAATATCTTTAAATAGTAGTATTGGGCTTTAAATATTGCTCTTTTTTAGATCTATAAGTATTTAATAATATATAGATAATTATATATATATATATATTATAGTAATTTACCAAAAATTTTTTTCTACACTTCCAAAAAATCACTGATTTAATTAAAAACAATAAGAAATCTTAAAAATTTTTACATTTCTCTAAAACACGTTTTTTTTAAAAATTTATTAAAATTCTAATCTTTTTATTAATTAAAATTTAAAATATAAAACCCCAATTTTTTCAAAAATTTAATGTTTATTCGTAATTTTATTTACAATTAAACATTAATAAATTAAGAAACCAAATTAAGCAAAAGTGTAAATAAATTTAGTTTATGAAAGTGAAAAAGAATTTTCCCCAAATATTACTTTTTATTAACTAAATAACA